TTAAAGATAAGCTAAGTTAAGCTTTTGGGTTCATACCCCAAATATAAAGGATACCCCTTTTTTTTAAAAAAAAATAAAGTGCCTGATAAAAAGGATTATTCTGATAGGATAAATTATGTAATTTTTTACCTTTATTATATTTTATAGAATTAAACTATACCTAATAATTTCAAAAATTATTGTGCATCTTACACTAAAATATAAAAAAAAATGACTTTAATTCATTTTAAGATAATATTCTTATTTTAAATTTTATTCTCTTTTAATTCTAATAAGATACTTTTTTTATTTACCTTATTTTTTAGAACATTTATGTCTATTTCTTCTAATTCTTGATTAGGCTGTTGAATTGGATTAGAAATTAATTTATTAAGTTTTATCCCCTTAATTTCTAACCCTAACAATTTATTAAATTCTGAAGCATCTTTAAAATATTTTCTTACCCAGTCAATTGCATCTATTAATTTTTTATTCTCTATTATTTTAAATATATTTATAGCCAAAAATTTTTTTTTTGATAGTTTTTTTTCAATTTTAGTTAATTCTTCTTTATTAATAAAAATAGGTTCCGCCCCGTTCCATTTTTGATTCCCCAATATTATAGAAGGATTATCTTGAGTAAATTGTTTTATTTTAATAACATGACAAAAAATTTCCCCTATAGTTCTGTTATCTTATTATTTTAATATAAATTTTTTAATAATTATTATAATTTTTAATGTATTAATTGGAGCTTTTGGAGGGTTTAACCAAACCTCATTACGAAAATTAATAGCTTTTTCGTCAATTAATAATTTAGGATGAATAATTTCGTCATTAATTATTAGAGAAAATTTATGAGTACTATATTTTTTTATTTACTCTTTTTTAATTCTTATTATATGCTCTTTATTTTATATATTAAATATTTTTTATATTAATCAAATATTTAATTATAATATTAATTTTTATATTAAAATTTCTATTATGATTAATTTTCTTTCCTTAGGAGGTCTCCCCCCCTTCTTAGGATTTTTCCCTAAATGAATAGTTATTAATTATTTAATTTTAAATAAATTTTATATTATAACATTTATTTTTATTATAATAAGATTAATTATATTAATTTTTTATATTCGTATTATCTATTCTTCCCTTATATTTTTTTTATTTAAATTTAAATGATTTAAAATTTATACAAAAAATAATTTCTTTATTTATATTAATTTTTTTAGATTTATTTCATTATTAGGAATAATTTTTAGAACTTTATTTTTTAATATTTAAATTAAATTACCCCTAATAATTTTTTTTTGCTTTAATTAATTCTTCTTTATCAATAAAAATAGGTTCTACCCCGTTCCATTTTTAATTGTTAATAATTATTGAAAAAAATTTAAAAGAGATAATTTTATCAATAATTATTGAAGAAAATTTAGAATAGATAATTTCGTCATTAATTATTGGAAAAAATTTAGGATAGATAATTTCGTCATTAATTATTAAAGAAAATTTAGGATAGATAATTTCGTCATTAATTATTGAAGAAAATTTAGAATAGACAATTTCGTCAATAATTATTGGAAAAATTTAAGAAAGATAAATTTGTTAATAGTTATCGGAAAAATTTAGAATAAATAATTTCGTCATTAATTATTGAAGAAAATTTAAAAAATAATTTTATCATTAATTATTGAAGAAAATTTAAGAGAAAGAGAGAGATATTATATTTTTTATTTATAAATTTATTTTATTATTAGAAATAATTTTAAAACTTTATTTTTTAAGGTTTTAAGTTAATTTAAACTAATAATCTTCAAAATTATTTATAAAGAGTTTTTCTTTAAGCCTTAGTATTATTATTTATACCCCATAAAATTTGCAATTTTATATCATTTTTGACTATAAAGCTTAATAAAAGAGAAATTTCTCGTTAATAAATTTACAATTTACCGCTTATACCTCAGCCATTTTATTTGCGAAAATGACTTTTTTCTACTAATCATAAAGATATTGGAACTTTATATTTTATTTTTGGAATTTGAGCTGGCATAGTAGGTACATCTTTGAGTTTAATCATCCGAACAGAATTAGGTAACCCCGGATCTTTAATTGGAGATGATCAAATTTATAATACTATTGTCACAGCTCATGCTTTTATTATAATTTTTTTTATAGTTATACCAATTATAATTGGAGGATTTGGTAATTGATTAATTCCTTTAATATTAGGAGCCCCTGATATAGCTTTCCCTCGTATAAATAATATAAGATTTTGATTATTACCCCCCTCCTTGATTCTTTTAATTTCAAGAAGAATTGTAGAAAATGGAGCTGGAACTGGATGAACAGTTTATCCTCCACTTTCATCTAATATTGCTCATAGTGGATCTTCAGTTGATCTAGCAATTTTTTCTCTCCATTTAGCTGGAATTTCTTCAATTTTAGGAGCTATTAATTTTATCACAACAATTATTAATATACGAGTTAATAATATATCTTATGATCAAATACCTTTGTTTGTCTGAGCCGTAGGTATTACAGCTTTATTATTATTACTTTCTTTGCCTGTATTAGCAGGAGCTATTACTATATTATTAACAGATCGAAATTTAAATACTTCTTTTTTTGACCCCGCAGGAGGAGGAGACCCTATTTTATATCAACATTTATTTTGATTTTTTGGGCACCCAGAAGTTTATATTTTAATTCTACCAGGATTTGGAATAATTTCTCATATTATTTCACAAGAAAGAGGAAAAAAAGAAACTTTTGGCTCCTTAGGTATAATTTATGCTATAATTGCTATTGGATTACTTGGATTTATTGTATGAGCTCATCATATATTTACAGTAGGTATAGATATTGATACTCGAGCCTATTTTACTTCAGCAACTATAATTATTGCTGTCCCAACAGGAATTAAAATTTTTAGCTGATTAGCAACTTTACATGGAACCCAAATTAATTATAGCCCATCTATACTTTGAAGTTTAGGATTTATTTTTTTATTTACAGTAGGAGGTTTAACTGGAGTAATTTTAGCAAATTCTTCAATTGATATTGCTTTACATGATACCTATTATGTAGTTGCACATTTTCATTATGTTTTATCTATAGGAGCTGTATTTGCTATTTTTGGGGGATTTATTCATTGATACCCTCTTTTTACGGGCTTAACTCTTAATCCTTATTTATTAAAAATTCAATTTATTTCTATATTTTTTGGAGTTAATTTAACTTTTTTTCCTCAACATTTTTTAGGATTAACTGGAATACCCCGTCGTTATTCTGATTTTCCAGATAATTTTTTATCTTGAAATATTATCTCTTCTTTTGGTTCTTATATTTCTTTATTATCTATAATAATAATAATAATAATTATTTGAGAATCAATAATTTATCAACGAATTACTTTATTTTCCTTAAATATATCTTCCTCAATTGAATGATACCAAAATCTCCCCCCAGCTGAACATTCATATAATGAATTACCTATTTTAAGTAACTTCTAATATGGCAGATTATATGTAATGGATTTAAATCCCATTTATAAAGGATTATCCTTTTTTTAGAAAATGATAACATGATCAGATTTAAATTTTCAAAATAGAGCTTCCCCTCTTATAGAACAAATTATTTTTTTTCATGATCATTCCTTAATTATTTTAATTATAATTACTATTTTAGTTTCATATCTAATAATAAATTTATTTTTTAATAAATTTATTAACCGTTATTTACTTGAAAATCAAATAATTGAATTAATTTGAACTATTTTACCGGCAATTACATTAATTTTTATTGCCTTTCCCTCCTTACGACTTCTTTATTTATTAGATGAACTTAATAATCCTTTAATTACATTAAAATCTATTGGACACCAATGATATTGAAGTTATGAATATTCAGATTTTAATAATATTGAATTTGATTCTTATATACTTCAATTTAATGAAAATAATAATTTTCGACTTTTAGATGTTGATAATCGAATTATTTTACCAATAAATAATCAAATTCGAATTTTAATTACAGCTACTGATGTAATTCACTCTTGAACTATTCCTTCATTAGGTGTAAAAGTTGATGCTAATCCGGGGCGATTAAATCAAACTAGTTTTTTTATTAACCGCCCAGGAATTTATTATGGCCAATGTTCAGAAATTTGTGGAGCTAATCATAGATTTATACCTATTGTAATTGAAAGAATTTCAATTAAAAATTTTATTAATTGAGTTAATAATTATTCTTCATTAGATGACTGAAAGCAAGTACTGGTCTCTTAAACCATTTAATAGTAATTTAGCAATTACTTCTAATGATTATACATATGTATATATATATACATATATATATATATATATATATGTATAAAAAGAAAGAATTAGTTAATGTATAACATAAATATGTCAAATTTAAATTATTATCTCAAATAATATTCTTTTATCCCTCAAATAATACCTATTAATTGATTATTTTCTTTATTTTTTTTTCTTTTTATTTTTATTTTATTTAATATTATTAATTATTTTATTTTTAATTATAAATATTTAAATAATTCAAATAAAATTAACTTAAAAAATAACTTTTTTTCTTGAAAATGATAAATAATTTATTTTCAATTTTTGATCCTTCAACTAATATTTTTAATTTATCATTTAATTGAATTAGAACTCTTATTGGTTTACTTTTTATTCCTTATTCCTTTTGATTTACTCCCAATCGTCATTTTATATTATGAAATTTTATTTCTAATAAATTACATAATGAATTTAAAACTTTAATAGGAACTAGTAGTTTTAATGGATCCACTTTTATTTTTACATCATTATTTTTTTTTATTTTATTTAATAATTTCTTAGGATTATTTCCTTATATTTTTACTAGTACTAGTCATTTAAATATATCTTTATCTTTATCATTAACTTTATGATTAAGATTTATAGTTTATGGGTGAATTAATAATACTCAACATATATTTATTCATATAATCCCACAAGGAACCCCAACAATTTTAATACCTTTTATAGTATTAATTGAAACTATTAGTAATATTATTCGACCTGGGACTCTTGCAGTTCGATTAACTGCAAATATAATTGCAGGACATTTACTATTAACTTTATTAGGAAATTCTGGAATAAATATACCTAATTATTTATTAATTATCCTAGTTACGGCTCAAATTTTATTATTAATTTTAGAATTTGCTGTTGCTATTATTCAATCTTATGTTATTGCTATTTTAAGAACTCTTTATTCTAGAGAAGTTAATTAATGAAATTAATACACAATCATCCCTATCATTTAGTTGATTATAGCCCTTGACCTTTAACAAGAGCTATTGGAGTAATAACTCTTGTAACAGGATTAGTAAAATGATTCCATAATTTTAATATAAATTTACTTATTTTAGGATATTTTATTGTAATTTTATCAATATATCAATGATGACGAGATATTTGTCGAGAAGGAACTTTCCAAGGTAAACATACTATTTTAGTATCTAATGGGCTTCGCTGAGGAATAATTTTATTTATTGTATCTGAAATTTTTTTCTTCATTTCTTTTTTTTGAGCTTTTTTTCATAGAAGTTTAGCCCCTAATATTGAAATTGGAACTATATGACCTCCAATTAATATTATTCCCTTTAATCCCTTTCAAATTCCATTATTAAATACTATTATTCTTATTTCATCAGGAATTACTGTCACTTGAGCTCATCATAGCTTAATAGAAAATAATTTTACTCAAACATCTCAAGGATTATTTTTAACTATTATTTTAGGAATTTACTTTACCATTCTTCAGGCTTATGAATATATTGAAGCCCCATTTGCAATTAATGATAGTGTTTATGGATCAACTTTTTTTATAGCAACAGGGTTCCATGGGCTCCACGTAATTATTGGAACAATTTTTTTATTAACATGTTTTATTCGACATCTAAATAACCAATTTTCTAAAAATCATCATTTCGGATTTGAAGCCGCAGCTTGATATTGACACTTTGTAGATGTAATTTGACTTTTCCTCTACATTTCAATTTATTGATGAGGAAATTAATTATTTATATAATATATTTAGTATATTTGACTTCCAATCAAAAAGTTTAATAATTTTTAATATAAATAATTTTTGTTTTAACATTTTTATCCTCAATTATTTTTATTATTTCTAATATTTTCATTTTATTATCTTTTATCCTATCAAAAAAATCTTTTATAGATCGTGAAAAATGCTCACCTTTTGAATGTGGATTTGACCCTAAATCCTTACCTCGAATTCCCTTTTCATTACATTTTTTTTTAATCACCGTAATTTTTTTAATTTTTGATGTAGAAATCGCATTAATTTTCCCAATAATTCCTTCATTTATAATAACTAATTTTATTGTTTGATTTAAAATTAGCTCATTTTTTATTATTATACTTTTAATTGGACTTTATCATGAATGAAATCAAAATATATTAAATTGAACTAATTAATTTTTATTTTAAATTCTTAATTAGGATTATAGTTTAATTAAAACACTTGATTTGCATTCAAAAAATATTGTAATTAACAATTTATCTTAAAATAAGAAGCAATTTTGCATTTAATTTCGACCTAAAAGATAGAGTTTTTACTCCTTATTTATTTAATTGAAACCAAAGTAGAGGTATATCACTGTTAATGATAAAATTGAATACAAATTCCAATTAGAAATATAAATAAAATTAAGCTGCTAACTTAATTTATAGTGATTAAATTCATTAATATTTCTTATATATATATATATAATATTTATATAGTTTATTTAAAACATTACATTTTCATTGTAAATAAAAAAAAATATTTTTTTATAAATATTTAAAGATTTTAATAATCATCTTAATATCTTCAATATTATACTCTTTATTGAGCTATTTAAATTATACTATTATTACTATAAAAATATAAATTATTATTCATAAAATAAATCTAAATAAATAAATTTTAAAATTATTTATTTGATAAATATAATTAATAACAGAATAATATTTAACAATCTTATATATTCCCTGACCTCTATATAGCTCTCTTCAACCTATATCAATATTTTTTAATAAATTTTGCCCATAACATAAAAAATAATAATTTAACCCATAAGTAGATAAATTTGGTATAAATCACATCAATGTCATAAAAGAACTCAAATTATAAGTTTTAATAAACTTATTAACAGAATATAATCCCATATTTCTAATTACTAAACCTATTAAAAATCCTAAAAAAATAACATAAAAAACTATTATTTTTATATTTAAAGGTAAATAAATTATGCAAGGATAATTAAAAATTATTCATCTTAAAAATCTCCCAGAAACTAATCTTATAAATAATAAAATAAATATACTTTTTAATATAATATAATCTTCTTCATATAAATTATAAATTCTTAATAAATTAAAATCATTAACTATTAAGTATATTAATAAACGAATTGTATAAAATATTGTTAAACCAGTAGAAATATAGTATAAAAAAAAAATTAATAAATTTAAATTAGTTATTCTAACTACTTCTAAAATTAAATCTTTTGAATAAAATCCCGCTAAAAAAGGAATCCCACATAAAGCTAAATTTGAAAAATTTAAGCATAAAGAAGTCAATGGGATATAAAATCTTAACCCCCCTATTAATCGAATATCTTGACTATCATTTATCAAATGAATAATTTTCCCAGCACACATAAATAATAAAGCCTTAAATATAGCATGAGTTAACAAGTGAAAAAAAGCTAAATCATAAAATCCTATTCTTAAAATTCTTATTATTAAACCTAATTGTCTTAATGTAGATAAAGCAATAATTTTTTTTAAATCAAATTCATAATTTGCACAAATACCTGCTATAAATATCGTTAAACCAGATAACAATAAAAGAAACTTAAAAAAAAATATATCAACCAATAAATTATTAAATCGAATTAATAAATAAACACCTGCTGTTACTAAAGTTGAAGAATGTACTAAAGCTGACACAGGAGTAGGAGCTGCTATAGCTGCAGGTAATCAAGATCTAAAAGGAATTTGAGCTCTTTTTGTTATAGACGCTAAAATAATTATTACCCCAATAATTTTTATAGAAAAATCATTACTTATAAAATTTAAATAAAAAATATAATTTCAACTTCCATAATTCATTATTCATGCAATTACTATCAAAATTAATACATCCCCAATCCGATTTGATAAAACTGTTAATATACCAGCATTATAAGATTTAATATTTTGATAATAAATTACTAAACAATAAGAAACTAAACCTAAACCATCTCACCCCAAAATAATTCTAATAATATTTGGACTAATAATTAATAAAATTATTGAAAATACAAATAATAAAACTAAAATAATAAATCGATTTAAATTTAACTCAGATCTTATATAACTTTTTCTATACATAATAACAGAAGAAGAAATTAATAAAACAAATATTATAAAAGATAATGATATTCAATCTAATAATATAGATATTACAACTCTTATAGAATTAAAAGAAATAATCTCCCACTCTAAAAATATTACTATATTATATATAATAAAATAAATTATTATAAAAAAATTTATTAGTATAAAAAAAAAAAGAAAAAAAAATCTAATAAAACATAAAGAAAATTTATTAATAACTTAAAATGATTATCTCATATATTTGACTCCACAAATCAATATTTTTTTTAAATTATTTAAGTAAAATCAAATTATTCTATAATCAATTTTTAAAACTAGTATATTTAAAGGTAATCAATGTAATATTAATATTAAATATTCACGAGAAACACCTCTATAAAATCTATAAATTCCTATATTATATTTCCCATGTTGGGTATAGGAATAAAGGTATAAACTATACCCAGCTCTAAAAAATGAAATTAATATTAATATGATTATAGTCAGTCAAGATCATCTTAATAATCTATTAATTAATCTAATTTCCCCCATTAAATTTAAAGAGGGAGGAGCTGCTATATTCGAGGATATTAACAAAAATCATCATAATCTTATTGAAGGTATAAAATTTATTATCCCCTTATTTAAAAATAAACTTCGTCTATTTATTCGCTCATAATTAATATTAGATAAACAAAATATACCAGAAGAACATAATCCATGGCTAATTATTAAAATATAAGAACCTAGAAATCCCCAATAATTTATAGTTATAATTCCCCCAATTACAATTCTTATATGGCACACTGAAGAATAGGCAATTATAGATTTTATGTCTACCTGACAAAAACATTTTAAACTAATATAAAACCCTCCAATTAATCTAACAACAACTCAAATAAAATTTATTTTTAATCCAATTTTTTGTAAAATAATTATTACACGTAATAAACCATACCCCCCTAACTTTAATATAATAGCAGCTAAAATTATTGATCCAGAAATAGGAGCCTCTACATGAGCCTTAGGTAATCATAAATGAACAAAATATATAGGTATTTTCACTAAAAATGCTAAAATTATCCCAACATATAAAAAATAAAATCTATAATCATAAAATTTTAAGAAATATAATATTATACAATTAATTTCTTGGTAAATATAAAAAATACCTAATAATAAAGGTAAAGAAGCAAATAAAGTATAAAATAAAAGGTATAAACCAGCTTGAATACGCTCAGGTTGATACCCTCACCCAATAATTAATATTAAAGTTGGAATTAATCTCCCCTCAAAAAATAAATAAAATATAAATAAATTTATTATGCTAAAAGTTAAATATAATATTATTAATAACAAAATAATATTTAGTAAAAAAAAATTTTCATAAAATTTTTTCTTCAAAAGTCTTTCTCTAGCTATAATTATTAAAAATCTAATCCAAATTCTTAATAAAATTAACCCATAAGAAATTATATCACACCCTAATATATAGCTTATATTAAAAAAACTTCTAATATTAATAGTACAATTTATAAATATTAATATTATAATTATTAAAGTATATTGAACCATTCAAAATATATTTTTTTTAAAACATAAAGGAATAATAAATAATAGTATAAATAAAAATTTTATCATTAAATTAAATTAAATCCTTGAAAATAATCATTTCCATGAGTTCGAATTATTGAAACTAAAATTGACACTCCTAAAGCTCCCTCACAAACAGAAAAAACTAAAAAAACTATTAATATATATATATTATAATTAATTATATTTAAATATAATAAAAGTAAAAAAAAAATTCTTAAAACAATAAATTCTAATCTTATTAGCACAATTAATAAATGTTTATGTTTAGAAACAAAAACTATATTACCAAATAAAAATATAATAAAAATAATTATTCCCATATTTATTATCATTTGTTGTTTTTATAATTTAAAAAAAATATTGGTCTTGTAAATCAAAAATAAGAGTATTCTTTAAAAACTTCAAAGAAAAAGAAATTCTTTATCTATAATCTCCAAAATTATAATTTTTTTAAACTATTCTTTGAAATTTTAAAAATATTTTTATCTTTTATATTAATTTTTATTTCAATTTTTTTATTTTTCACAAATCACCCAATTTCTATAGGACTATTAATTTTATTACAAACTTTTTTAATATGTATTTTTTTAGGAATACTTATTAATTCTTATTGATTTTCTTATATTTTATTCTTAATTTTCTTAGGGGGACTTTTAGTTTTATTTATTTATGTATCAAGTATTGCATCTAATGAATTTTTAAAATTTCCAATAAAAAATAAATTTATTTTTATTTTCTTATTTATATTTACTTTATTAATTAATTTATATTTTAAAAATAATTTAACTTGATTAAATTTATCTTTTAATGAAGATATAATTAATATCCACCATTTATTTTTATTTATTAACAATGAAAATAATATTAATTTATTTAAATTATATAATGAACAAACTTATTTTTTAATAATTATAATAATTACATATTTATTTATTACTCTTATTGCAGTTGTAAAAATTACAAATATTTTTTTTGGTCCTCTTCGATCTTATAACTAATGATAAGCTTTTATAAACCTATTCGAAAAAATCACCCCATCCTAAAAATTATCAATGGATCTTTAATTGATTTACCTACCCCAATTAATATTTCCTCTTGATGAAATTTTGGTTCTTTATTAGCTTTATGTTTAATTATTCAAATTATTACAGGATTATTCTTAACTATATATTATACCGCTAATATTGAGCTAGCATTTTACAGAATTAATTATATTTGTCGAAATGTAAATTATGGTTGACTTATTCGAACTTTACATGCTAATGGAGCATCTTTTTTCTTTATTTGTATTTATTTACATATTGGACGAGGAATTTATTATGAATCTTTTAATCTTAAATATACTTGAATAATTGGAGTAATTATTTTATTTTTATTAATAGCTACTGCTTTTATAGGTTATGTTCTCCCCTGAGGTCAAATATCTTTTTGAGGAGCCACAGTTATTACTAATTTATTATCCGCAATTCCTTATTTAGGAACTTTATTAGTTAGCTGAATTTGAGGGGGCTTTGCAGTAGATAATGCTACTTTAACTCGATTTTATACTTTCCATTTCTTATTACCATTTATTGTTTTAATAATAACTATAATTCATTTATTATTTTTACATCAAACAGGCTCTAATAATCCCCTAGGAATTAATAGAAATTTAGATAAAGTCCCTTTCCACCCATTTTTTACATTTAAAGATTTAATTGGATTTATTATTTTAATTATACTATTAACATTACTTTCCTTATCTAATCCTTATCTTCTAGGAGACCCTGATAATTTTATCCCAGCTAACCCATTGGTTACCCCAATCCATATTCAACCTGAATGATATTTCCTATTTCCTTATGCAATTTTGCGGTCTATCCCAAATAAATTAGGAGGAGTAATTACTTTAATTATATCAATTTTAATTCTAATTATCCTTCCTTTTACCTTTAATAAAAAAATTCAAGGAATTCAATTTTATCCATTAAATCAAATATTATTTTGATTTATAATTATAACTATTTTTTTATTAACATGAATCGGAGCTCGCCCAGTAGAAGAACCTTATATTATTACAGGACAACTATTAACAGTATTTTACTTCTCGTACTATATTATTAACCCTATTATTAATAAATTTTGAGATAATTTAATTTTTAAAACAGTATAAAATTAATGAGCTTGTTATAAGCATTTGTTTTGAAAACTTAAGAAAGAATTATTATTCTATTAATTTATACTAAAATTATTTTATAATTTAAAATTATTTTTAACCCAATAAAAAATAATAAATAATTTAAAGAAATAGGTAAATATCTTTTTCAACATAAATATATTAATTTATCATAACGATACCGAGGTAAAGTCCCTCGCACTCAAATAAATATAAAAGAAATAAATACTACCTTAAAATAAAATATTAAATTTAAATCATAACCTCCTATATATATTATAGAAAATAATAATCTTATAAATAAAATTCTTGAATATTCAGCTAAAAAAATTAAAGCAAATCCTCCGCCTCTATACTCAATATTAAACCCCGACACCAATTCTCTTTCCCCCTCAGCGAAATCAAAAGGAGTACGATTTGTTTCAGCTATTAATGAAGATAAAAAACATAATCTTAAAGGAAATATTATAATTAAAAATCAAATTAATATTTGATATTTTATAAATCTTATTAAATTAAAATCTATAATTAAAATAATTCTTGATATTATAATTAAAGATAATCTTACTTCGTAAGAAATAGTTTGAGCTACTCCCCGTAACCCCCCTAATAATGAATAATTAGAATTGGAAGATCATCCAGAAATTATTAAAGTATAAACTCCTAAACTTGTGCAACATAAAAAAAATAGAATACCTAGGTTAAATATAATTATATTAAAATAATAAGGAATTACCATTCAAATTATTAAAGCTAATATAAATCTTAAACCAGGAGAAAAATAATAAAATAAATAATTAGAATAATTTAAATAAATTTGCTCCTTTGTAAATAATTTAATAGCATCAGAAAATGGCTGTAAAATCCCTAATAAACCTATTTTATTTGGGCCCTTTCGAATTTGAATATAACCTAAAACTTTCCGTTCTAATAATGTTAAAAAAGCTACCCCAATTAATACCCCAATAATTAAAATTAATATACCAATAGTAAGAATTAATAAATCTAAATTTATCATTTACTATCTATATAATTAATTATATATTTATGATTTCTAAAACCATTACATCTTTTCTGCCAAAATAGTAGCTTGAATAAATTAATGGTATTCATAAAAATAAAATTATTTTAAATATTTAATCCTTTCGTACTAAAATATTTTTATTCCCTAAAGATAGAAACCAACCTGGCTCACACCGGTTTGAACTCAGATCATGTAAGATTTTAATGATCGAACAGATCAAAATTTTAAACTTTTGCGTCTAAATTTTATCTTAATCCAACATCGAGGTCGCAAACTTTCTTTTTTATTTGAACTAAAAAAAAATATTACGCTGTTATCCCTAAGGTAATTTTTTCTTATAATCATTATAAATGGATCATATATCTATTTATTTATATTTAATATTTAAAAAAAGTTTTGTTAATTTTTCTATCACCCCAATAAAATAATTATTTCATTTTTAATTTTAAATTATATATTTAATTTAAAATAAAATAATTATAAAACTCTATAGGGTCTTCTCGTCTTTTAAATAAATTTTAGCTTTTTTACTAAAAAATAAAATTCTATTAATATATTAGAGACAGTTTATATTTCATCAAATCTTTCATACGAGTCTTCAATTAAAAGACTAATGATTATGCTACCTTTGTACAGTCAATATACTGCAGCCCTTTAATTTATATCAGTGGGCAGATTAGACTTTAAATTAATTTCAAAAAGACATGTTTTTGATAAACAAGTGAATATATTTATTTGCCGAATTCCTTTATAATACTTTAATTATTAATTTATTTTTTTATAAATAATTATACTAATTTTATCATTATTACTAATTTTTTTTTTATTAAAAAATATTTTTTTATAAAAATTTAAATATTTATTTTATTAAATTTTATTTATTTTAAAATTTTTTATAATAAATTATAATTTTTAAACAATATAAATTTTAAAAATTTTAAATAACATTTTCATTTTATTATAAATTTTTAATTTAAAGCTTATCCCTTAAAATATTAAATTTAATTTTTTTTTAATTTAAATAATAAATTAAAGATAAAATTAAATTTAAAATTAAATTTTTTTCTAAAAAAACTAGATATATTTAAAAACGATTAACATTTCATTTCTAATTAATTATTTAAAATAATTATACTACATTAACTTTTTTAATTAATTAACTCTTTTAAATTCGAGATTTTTTTAACTAAAAATTTTTATTTAATAAACTCTGATACACAAGATACAATAAATTAAATTTTCTTTCTTATAAATTATTATTATATACTATTTCAAATTTCTTTTACAATACTAATTTGCTATAAATATAAAAATTTTTTCTATTAAAATACTTTAACCCCATTTTATTTTAATATTAAAATTTTTTTTATTATTTATTATATTATTTAATTTTTCCCCCTCAAATTAATTAATTTTTAATTTCTTTTCAATGTAAATGAAATACTTATATCAAGCTCTAATTTGTTTATTCTAGAGACACTTTCCAGTACCTCTACTTTGTTACGACTTATTTCAATTTCTAAATGAAAGTGACGGGCAATATGTACATATCTTAATTTTTAATCATTTTATTAAATTAAATAAAATTACATTTAAATCCACTTTTAAATTTATTTTTCAATTTATTATTCATTTAAATAAATTTATTGTAATCCATCATATTCTTAATTATATTCTACATCTTGATCTGAATTAATTTTTTATTTTAATTTTAAAATATTATTTTTATTTAAAAATATTTTTTTAACAACGATATATAAAATTTTAAATTAAGTAAATTTATTCGTGGACTATCAATTATTAGACAGATTCCTCTAAATGAACTAAAATACCGCCATTTTATTTAAGTTTCAATATTTATTATTTACTATTTTAGTATTATAAATTAAATTTTTAATAATAGGGTATCTAATCCTAGTTTATATTAAAATTTAATAAATCATAAATTTATATAAAAAATTTAACTAAATTAAAATTTCACTTAATAATTTAATATTTATTTTAATTTTATTATTTATTAATTATATACTGAAATAATTTAATTTAATCTTTGTTTAACCGCAACTGCTGGCACAAAATTAGTTATTAATTTTCATATTACTAAATCTTAATTTCTTAAATTTTTAATTTTAATTACTATTAAAATAATTTAATTATTTTTAAAATAATTAAAATTTTACACTAAAATTTATATGTAAAATAAATGTATAATAAATTTTCAAAAACATAATTTTTTATTTATTTTACATATTTTTTTACATAGATTTTTTTTTTTTTTTTTTTTACGTTACATTTATAATAATTATAAGTTTTTATTATTCCTTCTCCTATTTTTTTCATAATATTTATATTAAAAATTAATATTGTAGTTTACTTTAAAATTCAGTTAAATAAATAAAATATTATTAAATTTATTATTAATTTAGGAAGAAATTTAATAATATTTAAATATTTATATTTATATATATATATATATATTTATATTTATATTAATATATTAAATATTTAATATAGTAGCATATTATTTTTTTTAAAAGTTATTTTTCTGCTTAGGGCAAATAGGTAAAATTTTAATTTAATCAATTTTTAAACCATTTTTAATAAATATTCTAATAAATATAAAAAAAAAAA